GAAAATGACATCGTGATCTGGATCTCAATGAAAAATACATCAATGATAAGTTAATTCGATAAATTTGTCGATAAATTTGAAATTCTTTTTTATATTCTTTCTAATCTAAGATTTTATATTCTTTCTAAATCTAAGATAAGAAAAGGAGTCAAAAAACTTCTTTATTGAAAAATAAAAATCGAAGAAAAAGTCCTTTCGTTAAAAGTTAGAAAGAGCCTACTATGCTATATGATATGAAAAAACAAAAGAGGGCTGGAATCTATACATTGATTTTGTCAGAATTTTTTTTGAACCGTATGCAGAAAAAAGTGCATGTACGGTTCCTAAGGGATACAACTTTACCCGAATCAACCGACTTTATCGAGAGAGATTACTTTTTTTAGGCCAAGCAGTTGATAGCGAGATCTCAAATCAACTTATTGGTCTTATGGTATATCTGAGTATTGAGGATGATACCAAAGATCTTTATTTGTTTATAAACTCTCCTGGTGGATGGGTAATACCTGGAGTAGCTATTTATGATACTATGCAATTTGTTCGACCAGATGTACATACAATATGCATGGGATTAGCTGCTTCAATGGGATCTTTTATCCTGGTTGGAGGGGAAATTACCAAACGTCTAGCATTCCCTCACGCTTTTGGCGCCAATGAGGTTTTTTTGAGAGAAACAAAAGACTATGCCTTCGCCATATGAAATAGGAATATTAAGTAAAAATAGCATGGCATTTAGAATTCGATATGACAAAAATTTTATTATTATTTTTTTTTTTGTGAAAAAAAATTAGATTATATATCGAGAGAGTAGTATGAAATAAAAGGTATTTCTGATTTTATCTTATCCATCGGAAATCCTGTTCAGCGTCACAAACTTTTTTCATACCATAGATCTCTTAAGAATATTTATTGTATAAATTGTATAAATTAGAAATAAAGTACAAAATCTTTTTTTATTTACTTTTTTTTATTTGATCGGATAAAAAAGAAACTTTGGGATTGCTGAATCAACAGACAAATAAATACCAAAAAATAAATAAGAAATATATAAAGCAACGGAACCATCATAGTATTTTTTAACTCCTCCAAAAAGAAGGGTGGTAATTTGATCATTTACCAATATGAGTCTCATAGATCCTATTTGGCTCTTTCTGCGATGGAAGGTAAAGATTCATTTTATTGTAGAGCCGTATGCAATACATCAAACATGCCCGTACGGTTATTCTATTTTTTTTTTCTTAAGTATTTTTGTTATCTTTATTTATTTTCTCTTCACTCCATCGTCTAGATAGAACAAACTTTAGTATGTTATATCATCAGGGTAATGATTCATCAACCCGCTAGTGCTTTTTATGAAGCACAAACGGGAGAAGCTATCTTGGAAGCGGAAGAACTGCTAAAACTGCGTGAAACCATCACAAGGGTTTATGTACAAAGAACGGGCAAACCCCTATGGGTTGTATCCGAAGACATGGAAAGAGATGTTTTTATGTCAGCAACAGAAGCGCAAGCTTATGGAATTGTTGATCTTGTAGCAGTTGAATGAAAATAGAAAATAGGATGGATTTAGCGCAAACTGGTGATTTATTATTTTATCTTCTTACCAAGTTCACTATTTTATTATATTAAAAGTAATTCATAATAATCCGGTTAGGATCGATCTAAACCAGCTCATTATGTATATCATTCAACATGCCAACGATTAAACAACTTATTAGAAATACAAGACAGCCAATCAGAAATGTCACGAAATCCCCCGCTCTTCGGGGATGCCCTCAGCGTCGAGGAACATGTACTAGGGTGTATGTGCGACTCGTTCAGATCATAGGCTGGGGAACAATAACAAAAATTTCCAGTATCAATGATCAGTACCGATTAATAGGATCAAATTCAATAGGATAAAATGGAAGAACTCTATTCCATTCACTTTCTAAAAATAAAAAAATATATCCTTCAATTGTGTATGAAATTTATGGTTTCCATTGGTGTAAATCCAATTACCTCGATTTAATTTAAGATGAAAAAAAAAACTGCCCCATTGGTATTAAATGGTTATCCATTAAGCGGGGACAATCTTATTAAAAAAAGAAAGATTAGACTTCCAGTCTTGCAAGAACGGACTAAGAGGGTCAGCTACCCAGCTAACTTTCATAATTAAATACCGTTACTGTATAGGTAGATCTCCTTGTGAAAGACCGATTACTGGCTAATTTATGGGTCGAGCCAAAGAGTGTGAACTATACAAGTTACTCATAAGGTTAGGTTAATTAAATAAATTATTAATATTACAGGCTCCGGTGTATAGAGAAGACCTTACCGTTTACGAATTCACCATAGAAACGATGAAACCCGCTATTTCTTTATCCATTTACTAGTTTTTTATTTACTATGTTTTTGAGACCTAGTCGAATACAATTTCTTTTTCGAGATAAAAAATTGTGGTCGGGAAGGTTATAGTAGCTAAAGCCATTGGAATTATTATTTTATACATTGGAAAAATCCGTTTTGTTATTAATAGACTGAGGAAGGGGAATAGAAAAACGGAAAGAAAGTAAATCCATTCGTTATTCGATTCGTCAAAATTTCATTTATTCAATGACCAGAATTAGACGGGGATATATAGCTCGGAGACGTCGAACAAAAATTCGTTTATTTGCCTCAAGCTTTCGAGGGGCTCATTCAAGACTTACTCGAACTATTACTCAACAGAAAATAAGATCTTTGGTTTCGGCTCATCGGGATAGAGATAGACAAAAGAGAACTTTTCGTCGTTTGTGGATCACTCGTATAAACGCAGTAATTCGCGAAAGGGGGGTATTCTATAGTTATAGTAAATTAATCCATGATTTGTACAAGAGCCGAGTGCTTCTTAATCGCAAAATACTTGCGCAAATAGCTATATTAAATAAAAAAAGTCTTTATATGATTTCCAACGAGATCATAAAATAAGTCGATTCTAGATTTTAAGAAATCCACTAGAATAGAGTTCCCCGGAGCATGAACTCCGGGAGTATAGAGTCAAAATGACTATGAGAAAAAATTATTATGATAAAAAAGTAGTCAACATAAATAACCAGGTTCAATAAAAAAAGATTTCTTCGTCTTCCTCGAGTTTTTTCTTATTCTTCTGACACGATATAAAAATCTGGATTTTCGGGTTTTTGAACAAAATGCGTTTGAATTTCGATTGGAATTTTCATTCAATTGAAGAAAGAATAAACTTATTTAATTCTAGTTCTAAGACCAGCAGTTCTAGCGGTTGACTCGCCTTTTTCAAATTGTTTCTCATTATTAAGAAAAGGTAATAAAGATAAAATACGAGCTTGTTTTATAGCAATAGTAATTAATCGTTGTTGTTTCAAGGTCAATCTATTCACTCGTCTAGATAGTATTTTTCCTTGTTCACTAATAAATCGACTAATTAAACTCATGTTTCTATAATCAATTCGATCCCCCGACTGGATCGGGGGTAAACGCCTACGAAAAGATCGCTTGGATTTAAGAAAGGGTCGCTTGGATTTATCCATGGTTTGTTTAGTTTAGTTCTTATCGTGAAAATCCTATTATGGTCACATCGAAAATGAATTCAAATAGGATTGACTTTGTTTATTAAATGTTTAAATATGTTATTATATATAATGTCATTTTTACCCTACCTTCTATCTTGAAAGGGTGACACGCAAGGACTCGACTCGATCTATTTTTTTATCTCCCCATGAATTGTATGTTTGTAACAATAGGGACAGAATTTTCTCAATTCCAATCGATTGGGTGTATTGTGTCGATTCTTTTGAGTAATATATCTGGAAATCCCCGTTGCTGACTTATTAACACCGTTTTGGACACAACTGGTACATTCCAAAATAACAGTTACTCGGGCATCTTTCCCCTTGGCCATGAACCTCCTTTGGATTTTTATTTGTTATACTCGTCTATTTTTGATCCTAAACGAAGAAGAAAGGAAGGAAAAACAATATAAGTTACTAATTTGCAATCCAATTAGGAAAGATTTGCTTGGAATCAATCAAGTATATAGTAAATAATAAGTAATACAATGATTTCAAAACATAACATATTTCGAATCGTAATACAATTTTTTATTTAAGTATTTTGTATAATACTCTTGTAAACCAAATTTTATGCTCTCCCCCGAATTCTTCAATTCTTCTATGATTATATATATGAATGTCATTCAAACTTGAATTTCAATTTCTCAAATACTAAAATAAAATGTTGAATCCACTTTATTTTTTCTCTTTCCTCCCTTATTTTTATTATAAAATATAAAAAAGGGAAAAAAGAGAAAAGAAGGGGAGAGGACTTAGTCACATAGATATTTTATTCTATCTCTAATCTTCTTCATTCCTTCCCGTGCAAATAACTAGAATGAAAAAAAGGGGAATGTCAGCGCATCCGGAAAAAAACGATTAATCTCGATCAATAGACCTGCTAAAGACCCGAACCATAGAGTACTTAGTACCGGTGCCACAGAGAGATATGTTTTGAAATCTCGCATTCAAAAACCTCCTTCGTTAGTTTATTGTAATAAATAATGGTAATCCATATATGATCAAATGCATATGTCGTTAAGGGACACCTGTAGTTGTGCGCGCAATCTCTAATTCGAATTGAAATATACAATGATCCAGTTGAAAGGATTTTCTTTTGCTTAAAATGAAAATCAAAGAAAAAATAATTTCTTTCTTACTAAGTATTCCCGAAAATTTTTGTTTTTATTTTCTTTGATTTCCGGTAGGTTTCGTATTTTCTATGTATATAAGGTTTTTTACTATTATTATATGTTATATGAGACCAAAAAGAATAAATGGAAAGTGTATCTCGATGTAAGAAATAAGGATGTGGAAAACAAGATAAGAATTCTATACAATGACACTGTAGACTAATTAGAAGGGATGTAGCGCAGCTTGGTAGCGCGTTTGTTTTGGGTACAAAATGTCACGGGTTCAAATCCTGTCATCCCTACCTATTACTTCTCAGTAACG